GAAATAGAGATTTTGAAATAGAAACGAATTTTCATATTTGACTATTTTGACTATATGACACGGGATTTTACGAGAATCCATCTTTTGTTTCATTTCTGGAAAGAAACAACTATGTATCTTTTTGATGAGAATTGAAAGTTTTACATAACATGAGAGAAACCTGTCTTTAAATTTTCAATTGAGGAAAAGATTCTATCAGAATCACTATCATAATTCTAAAATAGAATTAGAAAAAAATCATGCATCATATCAGCATATCATACATATGCTTTACATTATTTACATTATTATATATATATTTTGTTTTGTATATATTTTATTTTTATTATTTCATTATTTTCATTATTATTTTATATTTATATTCTATTTCTATATATTTAGAATATAGAGAAAATAAAATTAAAATATAGAAATAGAATATATAGAATAAATTTATACAATTAATGTTAATATGTAGTTAAGTAGTTAATGAATATGTAATACATGAATATTTATAAGGTATGAAAATCTTCTTTCAGAAATTTTATTATTCTTCTACCATCCTTATCTTCTTTCTATTCTTTCTATCTTTTCCTTAAAGCAAAAAACTCCTTTTTTTAAGAAAAAGATAGAAAAAAGTTTCTTATGAGTTAGATGAGTTAGAGACTCTAACCAATCTGATCCAAGAAAAAGGGATTCCTAGTGAAAAACAAGGGTTCTCTGTAAATAGAAAAAACTTCTATTCTATATTCTTCTTTTTATTTGTTATTTGATGTTGTTTGATTATTTGTATTTGATTTGAATTATTTGATTTCAATTTTATTCTATCTATATTTGCTATATCTGATTTTAATATTTGCTATTTGAGATTTTTTCTCTATTTTGATTTTTTTTTCTGAATCTTGATTCACGGGAAAGAAGGAAAGAAACCATGTAGCTGAAATAACTCACTAAGAACACCTTTTAAAAGATTTCGCGGTACGATTGGGTCGAATAAGCCCTTATGGAATGAATACTCAGCTGCTTGTAAACCATCGGGTACTGTCTTTTTCAATGTTTGTTCAATTACTCTTTTTCCCGCAAATGCAATGTAGGCATTAGGTTCAGCAATAATGATATCTCCCAACATACCAAAACTTGCTGTAACTCCGCCAGTTGTAGCAGATGTAAGGATTGATATATAGAATAACTTTTTATTTGATTGATAATCATATAAAGCAGAAGATATTTTAGCCATTTGCATCAAGCTTAAACTCCCTTCTTGCATGCGTGCTCCTCCAGAAGCACACACAATAATGACAGGTAGAGATCTATTAGTAGCATGTTCGATCAAACGGGTAATTTTCTCACCTACTACAGATCCCATACTACCTCCCATAAACTGAAAATCCATAACTCCAATTGTTATGCGAACACTATTTAGTTGACCTATGCCTGTTTGAACAGCTTCAGTTAAACCTGTTTTTATTTGATAAAAATCGATGCGATCCCTATAAGGTTCTTCCTCTGAATGAAATTCAATAGGGTCCATAGAGACCATATCTTCATCCATAGGCTCCCAAGTGTCAGGATCAATCAAGAGTTCGATTCTATCTGAACTGCTCATTTTCAAATGATATCCACATTGTTCACAAATATTCATTTTTGATCTAAAAAATTTTTTATAATTTAATCCATAACAATTCTCGCATTGAACCCATAACTGTCTGTATTTTGTATTAATATCGAAATCATTAGATCTTGCTTTTCTATTGAAATAACTGTTACTAGTTTTGATACTAAGATTTCCACTTTCACTATTACTTATAGTTTCAGTACAAATGAAACTATAAATGTAACTGTGGGTATTACCATAAATGTTACTATTAAGACTAATTTCAAAATGAAGATAACTATCAATGCAACTATTAATGCGATTATTCCAATTAGATTGAGTATCAGACATGGAATAATAATAGTAGTAATTGTTACTCTTAGATCCATTATTCAAATAACTAGAAAAAAAAATCTCTAGTTCACTCAAAAAAGAATTAGCATTGTCAATCTCAAAAATCTGATTTTCAATATCAAAATATATAGAATAATTGTCACCATTACTATTCCGAACTAAAAAAGTATCATCCGAGATCAAATTCCAAAAATTCCTGCTAGTAAAAGAAAAATTTAGATAATTAATATTACTGAAACTAGAACTGCTACTATCACCCCAACTAGAAATGTTTTTCTCCGCATCATTTAGAATAGGTTCTTCACTTCCACTGGTATGTCCAATATCATTGTCTATTGATTTACTTAGTCTACACTTATGTTCTAAAACATTTACTACAAACACTTCATTTAGTTCCCATTTCTTATACTTATTGATTATGAAGTATTTCATATTAATATTGTCCTCATATTCTTTCTAATTTCTAATAAATGAAAATAAATGAACTTATCATAAGATATCTTTGTAATTATAATAGGTATAAATAAATATTAAATCGAGGTACCCCTTCTATGATGGATTTGAATTTTCCCTCTATTTTTGTTCCGTTAATAGGCCTAGTTTTTCCGGCAATTGCAATGGCTTCTCTATCTCTTTATGTCCAAAGAAATAAGATTGTCTAAATACAATGGGACGAAATCGGATCAATTTATTTCAACACTAGATCATCATACAGATACGTTTTTAGTCTAATCTGGCAGGATATACGATATGTGACCTTTACAAAAAAAAATGAAAGAGTTTTTGTTTTTATAGATACGAATGCATAATATACACATTATGTATATGTGGTTATAGCTTAGTGGTTATAGCTTAATCAATTTAATGATTAAATTAAAAATGATCAGCAAATGTTTAAATTTGAAAAATTTAAATATTAAAAATATTAAATTAAATTAAATAGTAAATTTAAAAATTTAAATAGTAAATAATAGTAAATATAGTAAAAGTAAATATAGTAAAAAAAAGTCAATGTATCTAACTAATTTTTCCTAAAGGTTCACGTAAGAATACTGCTAGTTGATGAAAGTTACTTCGGGATCAAGCAAGAAAAGTCAAGTCAAATCCATTTAGGTTATTCTTATTCTCTTAATTCCAATCAAATGCAACTGGATCTAGTATAGTATGAACTGGCGATCAGAACATATATGGATAGAACTTATAACGGGGTCTCGAAAAACAAGTAATTTTTGCTGGGCCTGTATCCTTTTTTTAGGTTCACTAGGATTCTTAGTGGTTGGAACTTCGAGTTATCTTGGTAAGAATCTGATATCTGTATTTCCATCTCAGCAAATTCTTTTTTTCCCACAAGGAATCGTAATGTCTTTCTATGGGATTGCGGGTCTATTTCTTAGTTCTTATTTGTGGTGCACAATTTTATGGAATGTAGGTAGTGGTTATGATCGATTTGATAGAAAAGAAGGGATAATGTGCCTTTTTCGTTGGGGATTTCCTGGAAGAAATCGTCGCATCTTCCTTCGTTTCTTTTTGAAAGATATCCAATCAATCAGAATGGAGGTGAGAGAGGGTCTTTTTCCTCGTCGTGTCCTTTATATGGAAATCAGGGGCCAGGAAACTATTCCCTTGACTCGTACTGATGAGAATTTGACTCCACGAGAAATTGAACAAAAAGCTGCCGAATTGGCCTATTTCTTGGGCGTACCAATTGAAGTATTTTGAAATGAACTGAAGAATGAATCTCAGTATGAGAAAAAGAACTTAGTAATTCACTTTTTAAGACAACTGAAGTTTTTTCAAAATGTTCATTCCAGCAAAAGATAATATAGCATCTTTACCCTTCAGTTGATGCAGCAATACACATAGATCATTAAAATAAAATAAAAAGTGGGAAGACGTATATGGAAGAATTCTAATAAAAATAAAACAAGAAAATAAAATTAGAAAAAATAGAATTAGATAGAAGATAGAATCAACGAATGAAACAAGTTCATTAATAATTCACACAGAATGAAAAAAAAAAAAGCATTGGCTTCCCTCCCATATCTTGTGTCTATACTCTTTTTGCCCTGGTGGGTCTCTCTCTCATTTCATAAAAGTCTGGAAACTTGGGTTCTTAATTGGTGGAATACCAAGCAATCCGAAACCTTTTTGAATGATATTCAAGAGAAATATGTTCTAGAAAAATTCATAGAATTAGAAGAACTATTCCTCTTGGACAAGATAATAAAGGAGTATTCGGAGACACATATACAAAAACTGCATATAGGAATGCACAAGGAAACGATACAATTGATTAAAAGACACAATGAGTCTAATTTCCATATAATTTTGCATTTCTCGACAAATCTTATCTGTTTCGCTATTCTAAGTGGTTATTTTCTTCTGGGTACTGAAGAACTTTTCATTTTGAATTCTTGGATTCAGGAATTTCTCTATAACTTAAGTGACACAATAAAAGCTTTTTCGATTCTTTTAGTTACTGATTTATGGATTGGATTTCACTCGACCCATGGTTGGGAACTAATGATTGGTTCGATCTACAACGATTTTGGATTGGTTCAGAACGATCAAATTATATCTGGTCTTGTTTCCACCTTTCCAGTGATTTTAGATACAATTGTGAAATATTGGATCTTCCTTTTTTTAAATCGTGTATCTCCTTCGCTTGTAGTAATTTATCATTCAATGAATGAATGAAGAACTCATTAAATCTCTTGATATCAGTCAAATCATAATTGTAAAGAAAAGAGATAATTTTTAATTTTACTTATTCTTTTTTTTTTATACTTCCATTTGTTCAAGGTATTTCTAATTTATACTATATTCCAGTACAATTATTTCAGTGTAATTAATACAATGGCAAACTTGTGTATAGGAAACTCTACTAGTTACCTATCGAATTTATTGTAGAAATTCCGGGATCAATGATTGGACCATGCAAAATAGAAATACTTTTTCTTGGCTAAAAGAGCAAATGACTCGATCCATTTCTGTATCGATCATGATATATGTAATAACTCAAGCATCTATTTCAAATGCATACCCCATTTTTGCACAGCAGGGTTACGAAAAT